AAGTTGAAAAACAGTCTAATTAAATTAAGTGACTTATACTTCCTTTTTTTACTTTCCCGATCGTATACATATAAAATATGAGTACATCGAATTTTTTTGGAATCATAGCCTAGAATCTTATTTTCATTCTATATTCACTCTTCATGAATTCTTTTTTTTTCTATTATTCTAGTTAACTTCACGCATTCACTAATGAATGAGAAGTAATATTTGAAATCTATGTTTTCTCTCTCTTTTCACAAAAATGGATAGAAGGTTCTCATATAGTTCGGATATTCAAAAAATTACCATATATAACATAAAACTTCTCCGCCGATTCTTTCTAATCGCGCCTCTCGATCTGTCATTATACCTCTAGAAGTAGAAAGAATTACAATCCCCATCCCTCCTAAAATTCTAGGAATTCGTTGATAGTTAGAATAGATTCGTAGACCAGGTGTACTGATCCGTTTTAAATTTAAAAAAGTTTTATATGATCCTTTCCTATTTCTTCTATACCGTAGAGTTAAAACTAAAAAGTATTTGTTGCTTTCCCTATGTTTTCTGACGTTTTCAACAAAACCCTCTCGTAAAAGGATTTTCACAATGTTTTCGGTGATATTAGTAAGCGGTATTTGAACTGTTCTTTTTCTATTCCTGTCAGCATTGCATATTGAGGTTAGTATATCAGCGATGGTATCTTTACCCACGATAAACGAAAATGATTCTTGCTCCTTACTTTCGATATAATCAACGTGCTCCCATTTTTCCATTTTTTTATTTTTGGATTCAATAAAATATCTAATATTGAATCTAATATTGTATTGAATATAAGAATATAATAATACTCTATATATAGAAAATATTATTCTAATAGAATAATGTAAATATGTATAGGATACTCTAAATATAGAATACCCTCTATATAGAATATTCTATATATAGAATACTCTATATATAGAATATTAGAAAATGAACTAATGCAAAATAATTATTATATATTTTATATACTTTTAATATTTAAAATATAAAATAATTATTACACAAGGTATATATGTGAAATAAAATAGATTAATTAATCTAATTAATCTATTTCATTCATACTCATTCAATTCATAAATAATATATCGATATCACGATCTCGTATTATAATACCTCGGGTGCTAATGAAACTATTTTAGTGAAATTGAACTGTCTCAATTCCCGGGCTATTGCGCAAAAAATTCGAGTTCCTTTTGGATTTCCTTCTTGATCAACGATAACCGCAGCATTATCATCATACTGTATTATTATACCGTTGCTACGTTTGAGTGCTTTACGAGTACGTACAATTACAGCTCTGATGACTTCCGATCTTTCTAAAGGCGTATTTGGTACTGCTTCTTTGATTACAGCAACAACAATGTCACCAATATAAGCATACCGTCGATTACTAGCTCCTATGATTCGAATACACATCAATTTACGGGCTCCGCTATTATCGGCTACATTTAAAAGGGTTTGAGGTTGAATCATATCATTTTTTTATCTTTCAGTCAAAAAGGTGAAGTAAAAAAAATATTCTGTGTTCAAAAAAAAAAAAGAAACCCACAATTGCCATTTTTTTTCATACTAAAGACCTCTTTCGTTCTAATGATTATTCTGAAATAATGAATTGAGTTCGTATAGGCATTTTGGATGCTGCTATTGAAATAGCCTTTCTAGCTATATTTTCTGCGACCCCGCCCATTTCATAAAGTATTTTGCCGGGTTTTACGACAGCTACCCAATATTCGGGAGATCCTTTTCCCGAACCCATACGCGTTTCAGTAGGTCTTACTGTAACGGGTTTATCTGGAAATATGCGTACCCATATTTGTCCACCCCGGCGGACATTTCGTGACATTGCTCGCCGCCCCGCTTCTATTTGTCTAGATGTGATCCAAGCGGGCTCAAGTGCCTGAAGAGCATATTTTCCGAAGCAAATCTTATTACCTCGATAGGATCTTCCTTTCATTCTTCCTCTATGTTGTTTACGGAATTTTGTTCTTTGTGGGTTATAGTTGATGGTTGTTTCTCAATTCCATCTCTATTACAGAACCGTACATGAGATTTTCACCTCATACGGCTCCTCGCGAATGAATCGATTCAAAAATATTTAACCAATAAATAATATACAATAAAATACATATGTTTAATGAATAATATAATAGAATCGCGGGATTTTTTGATATTTCATAGAATCTATTGTGATCTATTAGAAATTTGTATTCTTATAGACAATTTTTGCTATCCGTATCTAACTCGATAATGTTGTTTTGGTATAAGGTTCTAATGAATCTTTATTTGTCTTTTCTTTTTATTATCATATCGTTTATTATCACATAGGATTGGCAAAAATTTCTCAATTCAAAAAATCCAAATTTTCGCAGGCGAATATTGACTCTTTCATTATTAATTTCAGATGTAATGTAGGGTTAGCACACAACTCCTCAAAAAACAATGGATTGGTTCTTAGTTCCTTCCGCCATCCCACCTAACG